TGATTGAAACTTTAGCATGGGCTCATGAACGCACACCTTTGGCTAATTTGATTCGATGGAAAGATAAACCAGTGGCTCTTTCCATTGTGCAAGCAAGATTGGTTGGACTAGCCCATTTTTCCGTAGGTTATATATTTACTTATGCAGCTTTCTTAATTGCCTCTACATCGGGCAAATTTGGTTAATTTAATTCTTTTTTATTGTATCCGCAAAAATTAAATTTCATTCCCTTCTATGGAGAAGGGAAGTCACCTTCTTATATTTCTACATCTAGGATCCGACTTCTATCATTGATACTAATTGATACTAATAGGAAATGAATCATTATGGCAAAGAAAAGTGTGATTCAGAGGGAGAGGAAGAGGCAAAAATTGGAACAAAAATATCATTTGATTCGCCGATCCTTAAAAAAAGAAATAAGAAAAGTTCCGTCGTTAAGTGATAAATGGGAAATTCATGGAAAGTTAGAATCACTACCACGTAATAGTGCACCTATACGTCTTCATCGACGTTGTTTTTTGACCGGAAGGGCGAGAGCTAATTATCGAGACTTTGGGCTATCTGGACACATACTTCGTGAAATGGTTCATGCATGTTTGTTGCCCGGTGCAACAAGATCAAGTTGGTAAGGATAAAATATTCTGTTTTTTTTATTCATTTTTATAATCAACGATCATGGAAGGTCCCTTTACCATTCTCTATAAATGGTTTATTCTATTCTCTATAAATGGTTTATTCTATTTGTACAGATATGGTAAAGGGGCATATTCAATCTTTGTTTTTGTCCATTAGTTATTAATTCTTCTCTTTATCGCGGAGTAGAGCAACTTGGTAGCTCGTAAGGCTCATAACCTTGAGGTTACGGGTTCAAATCCCGTCTCCGCACCTTTTTTGACAAAAACAGGGGTTCGAGAGGAAAAAAGGGGGGGGGTACTATACTATACTATCACAGTAAATTCTACACAATTTTTTATACTATGACTACTACTAAGTACATAAATAAGCAGGGGCGGATAGCGGGAATCGAACCCGCGTCTTCTCCTTGGCAAAGAGAAATTTTACCATTCGACTATATCCGCATTTTTTTTAAGTTTTTAAGAAAAATATAGTTCTAATTAATAATTATCTATTCTAATTAATAATTATCTAATTAATAATTAATTATTTAATTAAATTATTTAATTATTATAAATATAATTATTAATATTAATAATTATAATAATATATATTATATATTAATATATATTATATTAATTAATAATAATAATTATTATATTAGAAGTATTAATATATAATATATAATTCTATTATATTATCAATCTATCTATCAATACGTCTATTTATTAATAATATTTAAAATTGAAATAAATATTAATTAATTAGAATAATTAGAATATAGAATATTCATATTAATATATATTCTATTTATTTTCTTATTTTATATTATTATATGTTTTATTGATTTTTATTGTCTTTTTAGTTTTACAATATACTACCATATTAAGTATAAGATATAAGATTTTTCCAATAGAAGAAGTTTGACCCCTCCCTATAATGTTTTATAATGTTTTTGTTTTCTTTATTTTTAGGTTAGGGGCATATATATATTTATTATTTTAATGTGCCTCAATGTGCCTCACAATCCGAAAGAATTCCGGGGGAGGGGTCTTTTCATTTTTCGATTTAGAATAAAAAAACTTCAAGAAATGAGAGAATTAAGAATACCTACTAGAAATACTAATCCAATCCATAATGATGTACCGGAAAATACAACATTTTTGTTACTCGACCAACCATCAGGAGAAGCAAATACAACAGGTACACTAATCAATAAAATTAATGAAGTAGCAATTAATGCAAAAACAGCTAATTGGAAAGCAATAGTCATGCTTCTAATCCTCCAATTTACCAACAAAAGAACTATACCATTTGATCGCGCCCCATCCCTTGATTCCTTTATCGACAAAAAATTTATAATGTAATATAATAAAAAAACACATTATGGAGGGTTTTATCATGAATTCATTGATTTTTTATGATTTATTACCACCCCTTTATTTTGAGGCATGGATCGAGGGTAGTTTTTTTTTACTTCACAAACAAAAAGGCATGCTGGATTATGCATCTCTATCTATATATATATAGATAGAGAACTAGATCAATAGATTCACACCGGATATCTTTACTTAGATAGATAATAAAAGGATATGAATATATTATATATATATATGATCATGTTCCATTCAGTGGAATAAAGAAAAAATAGAAATTCGCTTTTGGAGAGGTGGCTGAGTGGTTGATAGCCCCGGTCTTGAAAACCGGTATAGTTCGAAACAAAGAACTATCGAGGGTTCGAATCCCTCTCTCTCCTTTTTTTCGGTGAATAAGTTTGTTTATTTTATTGGTTTTGATTGACTCAGTTTTTCGGGGCTCGGCTAAGTGATGATATAGCCGAGCCCCCCCCCCAAAAAAAAATTAGTTATAAATGAGAAAAAAAGGA